ACCAAATCACGCCTCTGTTGCTACAGCCGTCGATATAGGTATTTTGAAAATACGTCTTGACGGCCAATGGTTAACGATGGCTTTGATGGGAGGTTTTGCTAGAATAGGTAATAATGAGATCACTGTTTTAGTAAATGATGCGGAGAAAGGTAGTGACATCGATTCACAAGAAGCCCGGCAAACTCTTGAAATAGCAGAAGCTAATTTAAGAAAAGCTGAAGGAAAGAGACAAAAAATTGAGGCAAATCTAGCTCTCCGACGAGCTAGGACACGAGTCGAGACGATCAATGAGATTTCGGAACTAGTTGGTGTGTCCGAATAATCAAAAGAGGTTTGGTCTATTTTTTTATTTGATTTGATTGTATTCACTCGACAGAATTAAATCAGGCGTAATTCTATTTTGATCCAACAAAAAAAAAGAAATAGAAAAGATACAAAATAAATATCAATAAAAGCAAATAAAGCAAATGGATATAAAAACTTATTAGAGACCGGAGTCGGTGGGATCTAATAAGTTCTACCTACTATTGGATTTGAACCAATGACTCCCGCCGTATGAAAGCAATACTCTAACCACTGAGTTAAGTAGGCCGTTTATCATCACAAAGAAAACCAAATGGGACCCATCCCATCGATGGATTATAAATAGAATATTACTTATAAGCAATAACGCGCAAACAGATCAAAGAACTATGATCTTGGATCGTGGAATATTCATCTTGACAAGAAATTATCTACATAATAAAATAGGTATTACAAGCACTAAGGGCTATAGCTCAGTTAGGTAGAGCACCTCGTTTACACGCGCGCCAATGTTTTTCAGGGGGGTCCATCATGCAATCAAAAGAATTTATCTTATTGAGAAATCGATGTCTTACTCCATAACTTTGAGGGAACAAGAGAACAATAGCCTGACAAGGGGTTCAGTCTTGTCCCTTTTAGGTGCCAAACAGGCCCCATCGTTGATTTGAGATATTGATAAGGTAAATGTCTATTCAATGCTAGGCATAATGAGTACAAGGACCTCAAAAAAAAATCTTTTCGCCCTATGAACTTTAAGGTGTATGAAGTTTCATATTTCATTTTTAAGCAGAGCGATAGAGACTTCATCTAACTTAGGTTAATCTAGGCCAGAGGCAGACCTACGTCAAGATACCCCCTTTGAAACACTTTGGTAGTGTTCCTGGATCAGAATTAAAATAATGACTCAGAGCACATGGAGCCATCTCCTATTTTTCTATCAAAAAAAAATATGGCGGACTAACTGATAGAAATATCAGTTAATGAAAGAGCCCAATGCACAAAAAATTGCATGTTGGGTCTTTGAAACAGTTCAGATCATTTTGATAATAAAAAGTTTGATATGTTTTACCGAGAAAGTCTACGGTTCGAGTCCGTATAGCCCTAGAGCCCTAAAAAAGGAAAATAAAAAAAAATTGTATAATTTTAATTTACCCATTCTAGTTTGTTGCTTGTAACCGACCAGTTTTTTAATCAAAAAAAGTATTCCTAAATTCTTTCTATAAGCCCGGTCACGAGTATCTTTTAAAGCCGAACATAAAAATGAAAGCAAAAACACATTTCAATTCATTTTAATGGGCTCAATGGATATTTATCCAATCGTGTGGCTAAACAAACTTATTTGCTTCATGAATCTTCGGAGTTGAATTCCATATTAATTTTTCTCCTTTTCTGTCCACAATCAGAAAGTTAGTGATACTCTCCCTCTAGTATAGGAATGACCTGCTTTCTTTGTGTACAAGCTAAAGTTTTAAAAACAACTATATTTGGTAAGTTTCATTGTAAACATTGTCAAAAACGTCAACTAGGCTTTTGTCTTTGTATACCTTCCCGAAACCTAGCAAACCACATCACAAAAAAGGGGGGGGTAGTATTCTCTTTCTGCATTCACTTTCACTATTCAATCAATAGAAACTCCTCAGCCTGGATATTAAGAAAAGGAATATACCAACACCGATCTATTCTAAACCTTGAGATGAGATGGAAATTTCTAGAAATTATCTTACATCTGACTACTTGTTCTATTCGAACTCTCTAAGAAAAGAGGAAAACCCTCCTCTATTCATACAAGAATAGAAATATATAAAGATACTCAAAATGGATTTCAATTTATAATTGTATAATTTGTATAATAACAATAGTTAGTTATACTAACTATAACTAACTCAAATTGAAATACGTGTAATGGAAATAGGATTTCAGTCGATGAATATTGAAAGGGAGACATGTCCTGCAGTAAACAAAGGAAACTATAATATAAAGTTTGATCAAAAAAATTCGTATTTTTGACTAAACAGTTGTGAATGACTTGAGAATTTCAAGTCGAGAGTTGACTAATCCGGTATATTTTTCACGTTCATAGGAGTGTGTCTATGTTTCTGCTTTACGAATATGATCTTTTTTGGGCATTTCTAATAATATCAAGTCTTATTCCTATTTTGGCATTTTTCGTTTCCGGAGTTTTAGCCCCGATTAACAA